GTGTTAGGAATGCGTTGCCCTGGTATCGGTGTCCTTAGGCTGGGGGAAGAATCTTTCCTTGTCTTTTCTCTCTTCTATTTTGAGTTCGAAAATTCGATTAGGGTAGGGCGAGCAGTCCCCACTAGATAGACAGGGAGCAGCTCGACGATAAGTATCGGAGATGGAGCAAACTCCTCACAGCACCCAACGGGCAAAAGAGGCAATTCGCTAATATGGAGCTGTTTATATCAGCTTTCTTTCTTTGTATGTAGGTCTAGTCCTTATGCTTCTACCTACTACTAGAGAATGCAGCGATATCTCTACTTGACGGATCTTCCTCGAAGAACTAGAACTCTTAGAATGAATCTCCAAGCTAAAGCTACTAAGGAGTGGATCTTCTATATGGACCCGAGACAACGAATGGGAGATTGGGTGAACACCTTTTCTATGCATGCACGTGGACGCGTCGATCACCCCGTCTTCTATGTATCAAGGGCGCACACGCCGGTGTACACTTCTCAACATACTCACAGAAATGAACACGAGCACATCGGACAAGGTGTTGATTGCTGTTTCCCCCTCGACTCAAAGCGTAAATCCCGTAGGCGCGCTCTCTCTTTTACTAGGGTAGGCTTTCTGCCGGTACACTGAACACCAATCTAGATTCTGAAAACGAAGAATAGCAACACAGACCTCACGATGATGAGTCTCAACACCACCTCAATTCATAGGAGTTCTCTCTCTCTATAGGTTCTACGTGCACATACGCATATATAAGGTGCCCTGGCTCATTCTAGTTGGGCTGCCCTAGGGGGGGTGTTGAGAAGACTGACTGTCGCTAGCGTTGAGATAAGAGAGGAGATAGAGACGCTAGCATCTTGTGAAGTGAAGGGCACATAAGCCGAAAGTTGCTAACGGGTTACTATCCCGATTACCCATTACCACCTGATTAAAGAAGTAACGGAGTAATGGAATGGACAACTAATCGGGCTAGTTACCCGAAGACTGCGGGTTCGAGTCTTTTAGCTAGATGCTTCTCTGGCCTATGAGACCTTCTAAAGGCGGTTCCGCGGGTACACAATAAGAGAGGGTCTACTCCCTTGCTTCAAGGGGAGTATTTCGAAGAAAGCTTCCCTACCCTAGATCGATCCATGCTAATAGGATTGTTGGAGACATCTGATTTAACTTAGCAACAGCAAGATACATATCTTCGCAGGGAAGTTATTATGTAGGGTTTAACCTTATAGGAGGAGGTTCCACCCGAGTAAGTTAAGTATTCGTACGTATGAATTGAATAGGAACAATTCTTCAGGGGACCCACAGAGTAAGCAGCTAGAAGCGTTACTATAGCTACTCTTAGACGGGAAGTATCAATCAAGCAGCAAGTAGGCTTTCGTTCACCTTCCAGTTGTAGGATAGGCTGATCTGTCAACAAAGGACCTCTCACTTCCGATCGAGTAAGTCCCTTGGAGCAAGTAAGCTTTTACTGAGGGAATCCCTTATATCTCTATCTTTCTGATGTACGCTGGTTATCAACAGCGAACGACTTACTTATTATCTTAGCGATAACCTTCGTTACTATACTTCTGCGTCTCCCCGCCAAGGGATGGAATTTCTCGAGACTCTATTAAATTAAAGTAGTTTACAAGGTGATTGCCCTCTTATTTGTACCCAACAATTGGGGATTATGAAACCAAGAACACCTTTAGTACATAGCCTATGAAAATGGTTGTATAGTCTTTTTCATACTACCAATAACAGTACAACTACTAGTACAGCATGCTAAGCTATAAGTGGTATATGCCGTTCGAAGCCGGTGTCCTCTCTTACCAGGCTTATCTACACCCAAGACTTCAGGTCTAGCTCCTATTTATCCCTACTTAGGATGGTTAGAGGAGAGCTTCAATCGAAAAAGCCTACTTATTCTACTCGAAAACCCTATTAGGCAGTAGTGGCAAGCACAGCAGAAAGGAGCTTTCCTAGATGTCAGGCGGGGAATCCTCATTGTGTACTACCTAGCCGACTCTCTTAGTGTATCACCGGAGTCTATCTAATGTCTCCTAATGCAGCTACGAAGGGCAATGCTTTGTGGAAACCGGGCACTGAAAGAGATATTTCAATGGATACTTCAAAAGTACTAAGACAGTCGGAAGCGCCCCAAGCATGATCTGAAATCATACCATTAGGCTTCCTTCCAGGGGTTGCTCCGGTTCCTTCCTCCTGCAATGAGGCGCTGAGGTCTGTAAGCCTAACCAGAAAACGAGAAAGGGAACCTAATGTTCCACCCATTGACTGGCAAAAGTACTGATAAAACCCCCATTTCTTTAGCAAAGAATGAACAACATTGAGCTAGCACGTCAGACTTGCCTGTCTACTTGAGGGAAGGTGTGAATCCTGTCTTCTGTGAACAGCAATCGCGTAATAATTATCGCCTGTTATTGTCGGGTTTGGCTAGCCCATTTCCAATCCGGGCTTGGGTTGTTAGTTTGCTAGAACAGGGCTTTTTGATTAGGAAAACCTATAATGAACCGGATATCTCCTCAGTCAGAAGTTAGATTTGGAACTACTATACTACAACCTCCGCTCCTGACCTACCAAGCGCTAAGCGTACCTACATTAATATACTTTCAGACATAGCTCCAGATGGTGTTCATTCTAGTTCTTTTGCAACTGATTATGAAACTCATTTCGCAGTATAGGGAGGTGGGTTTAAAGACGGAAAGGAAGAAAAAAGCTCAACGCGCGCCAGAGACTGATGAGGCATAGGATGGAGTCATGCCAAAGCCAGTCCATTGCCTCAACGTTGGATTGATGGGTTGAAATCGCCCATATAAGATATATGAGGTCTTGCTTTCGTCGATTTCTTGTTTGAATCTTTACGAAATTAGCTTTCTTCCCTCCTCTTAAAGGAATCGGGGAGTGAAGATTTTGATTCAATCAACTAGTAGGAGTTCATGCTTGGAATAAAAACCTAGGTAGCTGTCAAATGGCGTTAGCGCTGAAGTCTTCAAGTAAAGAATCTTGGCTCTCCTAGCGGCACATTCATCGTATATATAATAATATGCCGCACTGTCCTTTCCTTGCGTGGATTTCCTTACTATTGGATTAGTGCCATTAGTTCGAAAATATGATACCACTTAACTTATGCCAGGAGAGCGTCTAATCAGTCCCTGCCCTTTCGATTGCGGATGCGAGAACATAAGTCTCACAGCTCCTTCTCGAGCAGTAAGAGCTCCCTCCGTCGTCCAATTCTATGCCTAATATACCTGCTCTTCAAGGATTAACTCTTTTGTGCATGGGTGTAGTTCTACTATGGAGAGATTCCTTCAAACAGCTTATTCGAAAACAATTCTTCCTTTAGCTGCAAGAGAGGAATTCCTTTCAAAGCCAAATCGTCCTTTTTCAAGGTAAGGAATCGGGCGCATTAAAGCAAAGGCAAAGCAGAAAGGTAAGAAAAAGTTCTCCTTTTATTTTAAAACTCAAACTTTCACTCCTGAAAGGCTAAGATTAAAGCTAAAAAATACGCTTTCTAGTGGACTAAGCTCCAAAATACCACACAGGGTAGAAGTGAAGTTTCTATTGAATTGAGTCAGATCCTTGTTTGGTTTAAAAATCAAAATGCATATAATATAAGATGTCCAAAAAAGAAACAAGAAATTTATAGAGGAAGATTCAATACCAACTGATTCCCCTATTGATTAACCTCCTCCAACCTCCGAAACGGATAAGATCCCAAGAGCTTCGTCTATACCAGCAGATGAAATAGGAGCTTCTACGTGCACATTTATAACAGCGGTTCTTCCTCCAACAGTCAAGTCACTAGCACTGCTTATTCCAGCAACAGCTCTTACTGTAACAGAACTAGGACCGTCAACTCCAACTGTAGCAGCGGGAATGCGTTCCCCACCAGATATTACATCACCGGTGGTTTATTGAACACTATCCCGATTTAGAACAAAAGTTTTCCTCTATCACATTACTCTCACCAACCGCGGATGTGGGACTTGCAGCGGCAAGAGATCGTCCGTATGCATCGACATCGTCCGCGATTTGATAGCATAGGGAAGCATGGAATCGGACGCTAGCTTCTCTCTTTTCTTAAATTAAATGCGCGGTGCTTAACACATGCAGATCGGACCCCTTCCTTTATGGGATTGTCGCCTCAGTTTCTCCTTTCCCTTATCGTCGACGGTTCGTTGTTCCCTTGTTGCCGCGGCGATCGGTAGCACGTCAAGAAAGAACTCTCCTTCTTCGCTTCGCTTTCCCGTGTTTTTTGCCTTAAGCAAATTTCCTTTAATAGATGTTCTTATGTTTTGAAAAAGTTGCGTTTTATATAACTGTGAAATCTTGCAACTCACTTTTCCTTCCTAGAGGACTATGGAAATGCAAGAAATTCCATCTCATATATATGGAAAATCTTACTTTTCAATTGAGGAATATGGAATCTCAGTCTGATTCAACCTTTAGGAGCGATCTGTTCATCCAACTCGAAATATCGTAAGAGAATAACTTTTACGCCCAACAAGTCCCATGCCTTTCTTGGTCGGACCAACCCAACCGGCGATTTCCGACAAGTCTTTATGCATTTTTAGAGCAAGAAGCGGAACTATAGAGATGAAATGAAAAGTTTTTCTTACGATTACGCCCAACAGCCCACTTGAGCAATTTGCCATTCTCCCATTGATTCCTATGAATATAGGACACTTGTATTTCTCATTCACAAATCCCTCTTTGTTTATGCTACTCACTCTCGGTTTGGTCCTACTTTTGGTTCATTTTGTTACTAAAAACGGAGGAGGAAACTCAGTACCAAATGCTTGGCAATCCTTGGTAGAGCTTATTTATGATTTCGTGCCGAACCCGGTAAACGAACAAATAGGTGGTCTTTCCGGAAATGTTAAACAAAAGTTTTCCCCTCGCATCTCGGTCACTTTTACTTTTTCGTTCTTTCGTAATCCACAGGGTATGATACCTTATAGCTTCACAGTTACAAGTCATTTTCTCATTACTTTGGGCCTCTCATTTTCAATTTTTATTGGCATTACTCTCGTGGGATTTCAAAGAAATGGGCTTCATTTTTTAAGCTTTTCATTACCCGCAGGAGTCCCACTGCCGTTAGCACCCTTTTTAGTACTCCTTGAGCTAATCCCTCATTGTTTTCGCGCATTAAGCTCAGGAATACGTTTATTTGCTAATATGATGGCCGGTCATAGTTCAGTAAAGATTTTAAGTGGGTTCGCTTGGACTATGCTATGTATGAATGATCTTTTCTATTTCATAGGAGATCTGGGTCCTTTATTTATAGTTCTTGCATTAACCGGTCCGGAATTAGGTGTAGCTATATCACAAGCTCATGTTTCTACAATCTCAATCTGTATTTACTTGAATGATGCTACAAATCTCCATCAAAGTGAAGTGGTTATTTATAATTGAACAAAAGCGAGGAGCGAAGGCCGCAATAGCCATTATTTTCACTCTTTTTTAAATAAAAGAGACCGCCCTTGATCTGCTACCTCTCCACTTTCAATCTGATTTGGAAACGGTCCAAAGTTTGGTACATGTGGACTAGTAACTGACACAGGAGCATCTCCATCTCGATCAAAGTTTCATGTCTCGCTCGATAGCAACAGCCAAACCCTTCTCTTTGTCAGCTCGATCTGCTCTTTTTCTTGTAGAGGAATGTGGAGCAAGGACTCTCACAAAGATAGAACGGAATGCCTATTGCTTGGTCAATTCCTTGCCACTCTCATTTCAATTCGCTACTTCCATGATCACTGTGGCAGGATAAGTTTCCTTGCTCGGTATCAGGTATAGCTTGCTTTGCTCACTCACTGGGGCTGGGGGGCGGGATAAGAATGGTATTGTCAGACCCAGTTTCATGTGGCAAGGTACGGCTTCTAACTTTCTAAAAAAATGAAGTGACAGAGCAATCGGGATCCGTACTTTGTCATCGATCCACTCTCTTTGTTTCTCTCAATCACATACGTAGGAAACAGAAAAAAATGGGAAAACCAAAAGCTTTAGCAACGGTCGGAATGACTTTTCTTCAACTTGACGGTGGAGCTTTCAAACCTGCTCCGGATTTCAGGAGTATAGGAAGTGCATATGAGTTCATGAGTCAAGGTGCGCTTCTCCTCCAATCGAATATATTCTACTAAAGCAACAAAGCCAAGAGGAGAAGTATACCAGTCCGGCGCAATCAGCTATAAACCAAACCACTCCCTTTGTTCTGCAACTGGATGGTCTCCCGAAACAGGTCAACTGGTAAATCCGGAACATTCCCTTATTGAAAGAATGCCCCGCTTCAATCTCTTGCTTGCTTTGGTGCCTGGTCCAAGGAAAGGAGTCTAAGTCTGCCTTCAAATAAGCAATCACAAAGGCTGATCGGTCATAGGCTCCGCCCTTGTTTTAGATCTTCTATCTCTAGCATTGGCTGGCGAAGCAGTAGTGGCAGAGGTCGAGCTGGTAAGCTAGCTCATAGGGCCGGCTGTCGGATGCGCTAAGGATGCTTATTCTTTCGTGCTAGGAGCAGTATGCAAGCTAGGAGTTTAATGTGAGGCGATAGTGCCTACTGTCGATAGGTAGCTCATCCCTTGCTTGGTAGTTCAAGACGTAGGCGCTGTTGTCTTTCGTGAGTGTGGGCGTGAGGCAGGACTATCTGCTGCAAGTTCCTGTTTGGCGGATGCAGAATTTTGCTTCGGCCGACACCGCTCCTATTCCTGCCTCCAGTCCAGACGAGCAGAGGAAGATATTTGATTCAAGGAGGGAAGTTCATAACTTATGCCCCAGGTACCACCTCCCAATTATCCGCCGAGTTCAAGCATAGCAGATTGAGGGAAGAAGATAGGTATGAATTAAGGCTCATCTTGAAGCGCTAAAACATAGGTTTTGAATGATGACATGTACTTCAGGTTTTTCTATCCAGGCGGTAAGCATTACTTTAGCAAGTAATCCGTTGCTTGTTCTCAGTCGGCGAAGCCTCGGACCTCACACCCGGAGTTCTTTCTATTTAATGCTTCCACCTTCCGGCCTACTACTTGGTTTCTCGTTCCTCGCCTTCCTAGCTTTCCTCGGTCTCGGTTTCCTCGACCTTTCACTTTCAACTGAATATCCTCTCCTTCGGTTAGCTATGTTAGAATGAGTTAAGGAAGCGCGTGCACGCGCGAGACTATTCTATTCTACGGACTTGATTGCAGTGTACTCTTTCTAATAAAAGATAGAGAAAAGAAGAAAGAGAAACCCTACTTATCATCAAGTCGTAATTAAGAGCCTGCTTGGCTATTTGACTCCAAAGCTTGAAAGAGCTTGACGGATATCTTTCTTTTTTTTCAGTGAAAAGACAAGCGCAGCAGAAAGCTTTCTAAGAAAACTCCTTTCTTTTTAAGCTCGCCCCTCTCCAAGCCTATTCCTACATGTTCCATTATAAGAGATATGTACTAGACCTTGGCATAAGCACTAAGTGAGTGACTTCCTAATCTTCTGATCAATCCAAACCTTCTAACTCCTCCTACCTTGTAGCTGCTTTTGCCAGATCTGATTGAAGTAGGCGAATCATTTGAAAGATAAGATAACGATATTGTAATGGTCTTTCTATACCCCCTCTCCTTATCCCCATCCCTGGAACAGTAGCTATAACACCGTAGGCGAGGGCCTCCCTCCAGCTCTGATTCCCCTCCGGGGGGTTGTTAGGGGGGAAGAAAACTCTCTGCAGTTTATAGAACCTTTAAGCTCTCGCTGATTGATTGGCCTTTAATAGCTGCTTTGGGAGGAGTGCAGACAATATTGCAAGCGAAGTACTTGTCTGCACGTCCTGATAAGGCAGGTTGGGATAATAGATATCTGACCGGGCTTGCTTTAGTCATAAGTCAAACAGAATGAGCTAAAAGAGTGAGTTTGCCGTAATCTTTGAGCAGCAAAGACTAACTAGGGTAGGGCTAGGCAATTTCAGCACGAGAGTAGAGTAGTTCAGGAAAGGTTCTCTATATAGACGATAATGGTATGGTTAACGTATGCCTTCCAGATGATTTTTATGAATAGTTGGAGATCTTATTGACTCGGATGTGCTATATATAACCCCTCGATTGTAGTCATTTCCAGACGAGTTTCGAAGAATGCTTTCTTTATAATACTAGGGGCTATCCATATAGTTGAAGTGGTAACTTTATCCAATTACAGTATGAGTTGCCGTTGCCCTCTATCCCGTGGGACTTTCCTTCCAGCGATTGAGCCTTCCCTGTAATCCAGTTCATTCAATCAAGTTCCGCCAAGCAAGCGACGGGCAAGGTGGCTTTTTGCCCTAAATCAATTGGCTTTACGACTGTTTTTGAGTTTGTTGAGCATGACGAGCTAGTCAGTATCCCGTCCCGGGGTTTCCCTTCTATTTAGCTTAGTTCTATAAGCCTCACAGCTAGCGTGGTTTTGAGGAGCAGTGCCGGGCAGCAGGGATTGAAAGAAGTAGTTCCTTCTCGGCTTCAGAAGGACCGAAGGTTGCACTACGTTCAGGGATTGGTCTTCCTGTTCTTCGGGTCTCATCTGAACGGCTCGCTGCCTATTTAGTTAATTTCTTTGTTTGGATTCCAGAACAGAACTCAAGATCCTGGCCCCCTTCATTCGACCTTGTAAAAGGTCTCAATGGGGAGGAGCTCTCTTGGGGCCCTGCTCACAGCTCTCCATCTTATGCATCAAAAGGTTTAAGTAATCCATATTCTTCTTCCCCACCCCCTCCCTTGAAAGAACATCGGTAAGTTTGCATTAGTTCAGCTGGAGTAAGGAACCAAGTACGAATGCTTTCAGTGGTTCTCCTAGGTTATAAAGGGGGTTTTAGGGATAAGAGAAGCAGCAAGGCGTAAGAGCAACTACTTCCCCCTCGTATAGGTCAAATTCACATATGTAAGATAGCTTGAATGAAAGATGGATGCTAGGTAGGACCAGATTCCATCCCATCGGTTGATCAATCAATAGAGGTAGGAATAAACCAATACTAACTAACTAACCGATACAGGGAGCAAAGGCCCTAGGTAGATGGTACGCTTCGCCTCGCGTCTTCACCCGGTGACTGATATATCTATTCATTACTGGGCTATTCCCACGTACTCACTGACGAACTGTACTAACTAGTGGGGTTGATCCAGGTAGCTCAGATCTGGGAATGTACTACAGGGAGCATCCTTACTGTTCTCATCGACATTTAAATAAGCAGCCTGTTCCCTTCTGCTTCAGCATAGTAGACCTATTCTCCGAGAAGGAAGACCCTGTCCAGAAAAGTATATTTCCCTGCTGTAGTATGAGTTGAGAGGATCAGACTTACGAGGGAACCTTCTCTAGTCTAGGAGCATTTCCACTATGTCTGTGTTCTTTCAATGCCCCTTCCCAAAGCGAAGCGGGAAAAATGGCGCATTCTTCTCTTTCAAAAAGCTTTGGTATCGCTATTTTCAGCCTTTCCAGTGCCCAATCTTTCTCTGCTGAATCGATTGTTGTTACACGTGTCACGGGGTAAGATAAAACCCCTCGCTCCTGATCAGCTAAGCCCGACTACTGTGAGACCTTCGGTTTGCTCTCTCGACATCTTTATTCTAAGATGGGAATCCCGACCCATTCGGCCAAAGAGATAATTCTATCTTCTCTTGTAGAGACAGGATCCAGTCAGCAATCCAGGTTGAGTAGCAGTTTGTCCACTAGAAGCTAGAATAGAGCATGGGGTCCTATAGACGGATCTCCTTAAAGAAGAGAGCGATCGCACATGCCTGTTATGATTATGAGTGGGGCATTGGAACAACTAGTAAGACCATCTAGCACTCTCTACCTACCCCTTCATCCTCGCTTCCTTCTTTTTATGAACTCTAAATTGCATATGGTAATCTATCCCATGTGTTTGCGGCTTAATAAACAGTTCCCCCTATTTCGTGTTACCGTTACCGCGTGTGCACTGTTTAAGAAGTAAGAACCCCGAGCTTTTGGGGCTGGCTTTATGAGCTGAGCAAGGTCTTTTATCATGATCCCTTCAATTGTTCGTCTGGTAGTTTCTCTCTTTGATGTCAAAGAGACCGTACCTTCCCCGTCTATCTTTGGCTTGGATCCATGTACTCTTTTTTGCTCTATGGTCGGATCAATACTGATTTTTTCTTGTTTCAATCGGCTGCTGCTGCCGGGAAACCCAAGAGAGTGGTATTTGGGGCACCCGCCCTTGTTTCGTGTTTAGCCGGAGTAGGAACAGAGCCATATGTTCCTAAGTCGGATACGGGGCAGAGCCCAGGGTAGATCGTTCGGGAGCAGCTTCCTTAACAAAGACCCTGGCTAAAAGTCCTACATATGTCGGTGGCCTTGGGAAGGAGCCCTTGGTTTAAGGTTAGGATCGGAGGATCGTAAGTAAGCAGTATCTGAGCATACGAAGGTATAAACACACGCGAAGGTCTCATAACGCGCGATAAACGGCCCATTTAGGCCACCCTTTTTTATAGCCTTTGTCTTTCGCCCTTTAGATATGGAAAATCCAAAGTAAAGTCTATGATTGGGATCTTGCTTTCCTTTTACTTGGATTGATATCTTGTATTGGATGGGGAAGCGGTGCTTTCTAAGGGCTCGGGAGAAATGCGAGTCAAGCGCGCTCACTACAATTACATAAGATAAGTGAAATCATGTTAAGAAAGCAAAGCTGTGATAGCCCTTGTATGAACCCGCTGTTTGCGGAAGGCGAAGTCCCAGTCTCTGGTTTTCGTTGTTCGTTGGTCCAATGCTAGGATGTTCTCGCCAGATCTCGTGAAAGAGAGGTTCTTTGATGATGGTAGATCCGCAACCAATCCCTATCTTATCTTTTATCTATCCCCGGGCGTCAGTCGGGCTAAGGCCCAAAGGCCAGGAGTGATCGGTCGGTTGGTCAAGCCGAAGCCCCTAGTTTCGGAAGTAAAGCAGCTCTTTTGTTTGGCCCTTGCCCGCGTAACTCCCCTTTCTTTCTCCGTTGTCCGTTGGCTGCTAAGCCTAATCCCAAGTGGAAGGTAAGCTTCCTATGAGGTAACTATCTATCTATCCTATATATAAGAAGTGCCTCGACCGGTGTGAATCTGATAATCCGATGATGGAGTCGCCCCCCCGGAATAGAGTTGGGAGATCGCTCTAGCACGGCTTTCATCCGCTTCTACTTCTTATTGGTATTTCTATCGAATAGATCTTAACGCAACGTCTGCTCCTGGTCCTGGTGGCATGGGATTCGGAGATATAGAGTCGCCGGTGTGTGACATCTTCGGTAAAAGAAGAACCAATCCAATTGACGGATGCCGCTTATCTTCCATTTCCAGCGAAGTGTAAGCTTTGTCTAAAACCTCCTTCTCTAAATGGTTTTCCTGTAGCCCTTCCTTATGACTTATGATATGACAGGACCAAAACTGTCATTGAAAACATAGGCCTTTGGTCTTGCCTTGGCTCTAGGGCAACACCAAAGACGCCATACTTTCTTTTTCTCTCCGAGCTGCTTTCGCTCCCGTTGATCCGATCGATCCGAACCTTCGCGTCTACTCTCTCTTAGAGGATGAACCACGCCTTCGCTATATCGCCCCTCGCTACTGCTCAACCTCGCTATCGCACTTCTTTTTGCCGGCCCTTCCAGATTCCAATTCCTTATTGAGATCGAGATCTTGTTCCATTAGACCCAGTTCGGTCGGATCAGTTCCATAATATAGCTTGCCCGGACCGGGCTTTCAGTCTTTGGTCGGGCCGGCCGTAATGAATGATCGTTGTTCGGGAACAAAACAATAAGACTTAAGGCTTTCGCTATCGCTCTTCGCCTAAAGCCGTAACTTCGCTCTTCGATCGCTATATTCTTGCGATAGCGAAGGATCGAAGAGCTATCGCTCAGCTGCTTCGCGTTTAGAAAGCCGTATTGCCCGAAGGGGGCATGCTGCAAAAGCGTAGGTGAGTGATAAGCGTAGGAGGCGTGCCCGAAGGGCAGCGGCAGCAGTGTGGTTCCAGGTGCCCGTCGCTAGATTGAGATCTGCAAGGCGGCGGGGACTTCGACTGCCTTGTATCAGGTGCAGGTGAAGAGAAGGGGGTGGTAGGCTTAGTAGGGCTCGAACCCACAATATAACCGTTATGAGCGGTACGTTTCAACCAATTAAACTATAAGCCCCTACGGATCTCTACATGCAATTCGCTCACTTCGGGAAGAGCGGACGGAAAGAGGAGGCCTTTGCTCTATCTGCTTCTTCCTCTTCCCAGGAATGAACAATTGGATAAAAAATTTACTTTTTTTATTATCATTTATATAATATAATATTATTATTATCTATATATTATTATTAATAAAATGATAAAAATAGAATAGAATTAAGTTATATTAGCCCTTTCGCGACTCAAACTGCCGGTACGCTTTCCGGCTCGCAATGGCTCAAACGGGCGGCGGGGGCTCTCTATTTGCTTGCAATGCCGGTTCTTCGCCTTTAGTTAGAAGTAGAAGTAGAGGGCGCCATTTGCCCCACACTTCATAAAAAGTAGAAGTGAGAAAGAAAAACTTGGTTACGGGAACGGCCGACTGCTTTAGTATAGCTACACCTAGAAAAGGTTTTTCCTACCCCTTCTCCTTTCTGTCAATGTTGCCAATTCCCAGAATACTAATGTACCCTCGTGTATACAGTTGTCCAACTACTTTCTTCCTCCGACTTATTTAGTAACTTCCGGCTTCCCCACTTCCGCATCTGTCGTATTCGGGAGAGCTTGCTTCGTAGCGGAGCATTTAGCAATGCCAGCAGCCTGGTGAGGGCTGGCTGTCTGGGGACAGGTTAAGGCAGGGCCTGCTGGGCTTGCTTCTCATGAGATTGGGTGAAGGAAAGGGCGCCTATTGATGCCTTGAACTCGACTCCTCTAGAGAGTCCTCCTTCCAAGGGGCTATGCTCTGTCCTAACCATTCTTTGCAAAAAGCCCTAAAAAGCAATAAGTAATAGAAGATTTATTAAAATGCCGGAATAAGAGTCAAATACCTTTGACTCCAACTATGCCCCTATTAGTAAAGCTTGAAAGCCATCATTTATTTTGACTAGATAAGTAAGTCTATCGTATTTACTCCTCCTCAGAGAATATAGAAGACTGGACCAGAGACTGCCTCGGATTATTAGTGGAAGGAGCGATCGAGAATCAAGCTTATTAGTGGAAAGGAGGGTAGATTCAGTATTCTCTCTCTACCGCCGCTATCCCCCACGTTCCTGCCTCGAGGGATAGAAGCCTTCTGACTCAACTTAGAATAATTAGTAGAGATTGGAGAGGAGATAGATGCCCGAACAATCATCTGTATCAGTAAAGAGAAGTAAAGGCATTTTTGCTTTATTTCCTTTTACAACATAGGAGAGATCCAAACTTTCTTGGAATAAATTCCAGCGAACAAGTATAAAGCGGTTTTTTTTAATAGAAAAATGGGATTTAGGAGAAGAGAGAGCCTTGTTAACACCATGGTTTTGTAGATGCGTTACCCACGTCGGGGATAGGTACGTTTGTCGCTCGACTGAGCATACGAGGATACTCAATGTGAACATACCCTCTCCCTAACTAAGAATGGCGCATGTTTCTTCCCCCGAGGGTGACTTCACTACCCGGATCCTCATCTCTTGAACTCGTTCTGGCAGCTAGTTTAATGGCACCGGCATCTCATCTAGTCTAGGTAGAGCCAATGACCAATTAAAGAGTTAGAGACCACAGTAGAAAGCCCTCAATCATGCTCTTGCCAGTGAAATATATTGTATATACTCTCGCCGATTAAGGCAAATTCTGCGCTCCACGAAAAAACATAGGGGTCATCCCTGGACTTATTAAGGAAGGAAAAAAAAAGTGCCCCTATGACTCTGGTTCTAGTGAAAGCGATGAAAGTCTAGCTGTGCTCCAGCTGAACGGGTAAAAGTTATACGGTGAAGAGCCCGGTCAAGGCGACCGAGAACATTCGGGACATCAAAGCCAATGCAATGGTAATCTCGTCCTTAGTTGCCGAATATAATGGAGGTTTCAATCCGACGGATCCACCGTAATTGGCAGGTAAAACGAGGCCTCGACGGAGATGATGGATGGGAACTCCTACTCTGACTATAGTTGCGATCTCTAAGCGGGATTTTCAGTCATCTATCCTTTTTATTTTTCTAGCGAGTGAAGAACGAGTGTTGAGCGAGTGAAGTACCCCATAAGCTATAAGGGGGAGCTATATGTAGAAATTCCGTGAGCAGCGATTGAACTGAACGTTCCAAGTGCATCCAGCAGGAATCGAACCTACGAATTTGCCCGGTTGGGCGCTTTAACCATTCAGCCATGGATGCAAAGAGACTCAGCGAGTGAACTAGGTTTTGGTATTCCTTCTCGAGCTTCTATTTCTTCCGTTAAAGAAGATTCGAGAAAAGATGGAATAGGAAGACGTGTTTCCAGAACGAACAAGATACGGGTTGAGAAGGGGGAGTTAGCAAAGTTAGACAAGATTGGAATGGGCATAGGAACATGTATTGATGTACCAGATCGGCTAATGCTCCCAGGTTGATGCGATGTATTCCACCAGTTGACTGAAGACTTGATTATTGGTATATCGATCGGTCCAACACGGATTGAAATAGGAGCCGGTTCGACAGAAAGCTTTTGAAAACGCAGTGCACCCAGGTAAATAAGGAACGAGATGAATACAGAGGTTAAACGAGCATCCCACACCCGAAAGGTGCCCCACATAGGTCTTCCCCGAAACCCCCCAGTAACTAAGGTAAACAACGTAGAAAAAGCACCCATTTCTGTACCGGTTCCGGAAGAGCGAAGAAAAAGGGGATGTTTTGTTAATAGGAACAAGAAAGTGTTTATAGCCGTAGCGATATAAACAATAATACTCATCCGAGCCGCAGGAACATGTACATACGGAATACGAGAATTTCCACCTTGTTGAAGATCTAGTGGTGCTACCCGAAGACTTAAATGAATAGCCATCGCTGTTAAGAACAACCGAGATCCAATGAGAATTTGCGCGTAGCTTCTGGTCTTTGACATCAAAAAAGAAGGTTGTAATAACGAAACGGACATGTGAGAATTTGGTCCTAGCTAGTGGAACAAGAAAGACATGGATCTATATTCAATACACAATCAAAGGATTTCCCCCCCAAAAAATAGAAGAATTACCCTTGCTTTGTTTTCGCTCCGCTCGTGCGTGGCACTCCTTGCTCGCGGGGCGGCATACCTAAAAAAGAAAAGAAAGGTTTTGGAATTGCTTCTATTTTCGGTCAGGGGTTAGCGGTGATTCCTCAGAAGGAGTCCTATATTGTCATAAATTACATTATTCTTCATATCCGGGGACTTGTTGTCCAAGAAAGCGAGGTCCTTTTTTAGAATAGTATGAATCTCTTTTACGGTTGTAAGGGAAGAAAGAGCTGGGTTCTCGAGCCCGTAGTCCTTAACAAGCTCTTTCCGCAAAAGCTCCATAAAGCTATTTGTTCCTATTTCCACCTTTGCCTTAGGAAACTCGGAGATTCTTTTTTTTTCAAAGAGATACATGATATGAAGTGTTTCGTTGTAGTATACAGCTGTCTCAAATTTAAGAAGAAGGAGTTTACATAGGCAACGCCGGAAACAAATTGTTTTAGATAATCCCCTATAATAGATAGAGTAGACCTATTCACCACGGTCCACTCGGGCGGTAGCCCTGCATTTTGATAGTCAAAAAGCCAAGTAAGAATCTCTCCAAGGGTCTCTAACTAGTCAATTTTCATACACGGGGAATACTGTTACGGGCACTAGGCTGGCAGGAAGGCAAGATGAATCTATCAAGCAAGTCAATACTCTATCTATACCAATTGATTATGAACTTCAGTCTCAGTAAATACATATGTTAGATTTTACCATTCAACATTTTGATCCTAGTCTTGACTTGGTTCACGGCCTATCTTTAGTAAAAGGAATGTGCAGCTCACGTACCTGTAGGCTTAAAGAATATAGCAGTTGTAGCTGTTCTGTGTGGAGCACGATCGGCATAAGGACTTCGGTTTACGAAACGTAGCTAAAGGTGCTGTCTTAAATAGAATTTATTCTTTTCTGATAGCAGCTACTCTAAGTAATTAAGCAATTTACTGAGTTGATTGAGTACTGGTAGCCACTGAGCCAAGCCAATGATCCAAGGGTGGTGAAAGCGTAAGCGAAAGGGATAGAGGCTGGCATGATATAAAAGAATGGCTGTGAGGAAGGTTCGATGTAATTGAAGCTCAGGCAACATGGAGAAGTGGGAATGAGTAACCCGGGGTGGGTATGGGTGTTATGCCTGGAAGGCAGTCTTTCATAGGGCTTTCGAACGAAGTAGATAAGACTGTGTTTGCTTCTTATTATATAAGAAGTAGTTGCAATCAGTTCTTTCCTCTATTGCCAATCCCCAGTCATTCATGAAGCTACTCGACAAAGTAGCTAGGCTTTCCTAGTAGGTATTTAAATACCCTACCTTAAGAAGGCATAAGTTCAGAGTCTAAAATATGCAATAAGCTAAGGGCTTTAGCGCTGAGGTAAGTCTTTCGTGAGGTAGGTCAGCTACTTCGGTTCCTCTTACTAGCGGGTACTCTTTCTTTTCTTTCTTAGGTGTTGTCTGAGTGTAGTGAGGAATGTGATGCGAGGGACTTTGCGAACGGGGCTAGGCGATGTCTGTTTAAAGAGAATGTCCCCCGCCGCTCTCTGTTCTTCTTACTAGCATCTCTAGCTGTTCTGCTTTCCTTTGCTGAAGGATTGAGGAGTGATCGATCCGAGATTCTAACTTCACTTATGAAATTCTTTAGGAAGACCCTTTTCGCGTAGCTCAGACCAAAAGAGCTAGTAGTAGGAATCCCTCTGATCTTTATCACCTGTAAAGTGCCTTCTGAGGTCACTAAGGGATGCGGGCACCACATAGCTCTCCTCTTTAGAGATTGCCTGACCTGTCTCCTCTCACCTCAAGAGAGGAACGCAAGACTGCTAGCTAGTCTTCCCTTTGCCCGAGTCTTTATAGGAGTCTATCCTTCTGGAGGAGAGCCCGCTCTCTTTCCTGTAGCAGCCCTTATAGCAGCCCTTATAGCTGACTGATTTATAGGGTTTCCTAGCTCATATAAATGGGCGATCATAGCCTTCTAATCTCTTTTATACTTTGCGCAACCCGCGCTTCTTTCCACTCCAGCTTAGACTCCTCTAGGAGCTTCAACTCCTGGAATTTGCTTTCCCTCTATGGCCATGACCTCGCTTCGAGTATGAATCTGAAGCCGGTTGGACTGTTTATCTGGTTCGATAGAGCGAGATGTATTCGATGCGTAGGCTTTAGTCTCCTTTACAAAAGGAGCGGCTCTTAAAGGTTGTCCTTTCT